TGCAATTTTGTTTTCTTTTTTTTTCTTGAATTCAAATTCAAAATATTTTTTTTCGTTTGGCGGTATAATTCCTTTTTGTTTTCTATTCATGTTTTGAGTTTCACTAAGACTTTCATTTCTATTAAAATGAAAAAAAAGGAACTTGCTTGGTATAAACCAGGGTTTCATTTTATATGCATTATAAAATAGACAAAATTCTGGGAAGAACCAAACTTCTAGATTCGATATAGGATGACTTAGTATTTCTGTATTCATTCCCATCCAATCCCATTTGTTTTTTTGATTGGATGAATTGTTTTCTTCATTTTGATGAAACATAAAATAAAAAAGATCTTTTTTATCAATTTTATCAATTATTTTATAATTCAGAGCCTCGGTCTGAATATTTTGATTTCTGTTGGTATTGACCTTGACCCAAGCTTCAATATCCATTTTTTTTCTAAAACAAAAATGTAGAATTTTCCAATCAAAATATTTTCGATCCGTATTTTTTTCCATATATAGAATAGCGCTTTTTCCTAAAAATATTTTGATAGGGATATAGGCGAATCTAGCAAAATTTTTTCTTGTTTGTGTATTGTAATTATAAGAATTCTTTTGAGTTTTATTGACTTGGAATGGTGATCTATAAATAGATGGGTCTTCCGTATTTTCATAATTAATAGATCTATAAGATAAAAGATTATATCTATAGTATTTTTGAAAATTATCTTTCTGATTTGGTAATAAATATATTTCGTAATCACTTTGTTTTTTATAATAACTTAATTGTTCTTTTTCATATGACTCTGATGTGTTTACATTTTTATCTTGAATTATACGACATTTTTTGGTGCTATTTCGCCACTTTTGTGCTATTAATTTAGACCATTTAAGCGGAGATAAATTATATTGATAATAACCTCTTAACCAGCCTTTCCATTGATTTTTTTTCGAGTTCGGGAATTTCTTATCTTTGAATTTAGAATCAAGTATTCCTTGTCTGCTCAAATAATTTTTTATTGAAGTTTTAAGAAAAAAAGATGTTCCATGATATTCAAGAATAGATATTAATTTAAACAAGTTAAGAACTTGGACTTGTGATAATTTGTAAAATACATATGCTTGTGAAAAAGAGAATAATTCATAAAAATTAGGTGAATTATTATTACTAATATTATAAAAGGGCTTTTGTATAGTTGAAAGAAAGTCAATTGTATTTTGATTAATTTTATTACTTTTTTCGTGATTTTTTTTAGTATTTAAAATAGGTTTATCAATAATAGTTTTTGTTGATTCAATAAAAATTTTTCTATGGATTCTGGGAATATTAATCATAGATAGAAGGATATTTATATATATCTTTTGAATGAAAAATTTTATAAAAAAATCAAATTTACGGATTATTCGAGCAATACGTCTTTTTAATATTTGCCAAATCATTTTTGTTAATTCAAATCTTTTAGCATTATAACGATTTTTATTAGTATTAAGACTAACATTTATTCCTGGAATCATTTTTTTTTTCTCTTTTTTAATTTTTTCTATTTTTTTTCTAATTGTACTTGTTCTATCAGTTAGACCATTCATTTTTTTTTCTGTCAGTAAAAAATTTGTCCAATTTCTAGATGTAAGGTGATTCATGGATTCATTAATTAGTGGATTTCCCATTATCGAATCTTTTTTAATTTCGTCTAATTTATCTACTTCTTTCAATCTACTAAATAGAAATAGAATTTGATTTATTTTTGAAATTTCTTTTATTATTCTTTTTAAAAATAGAATATTTTTTATAAACCATTTTTTTGTTTTTTTTGAAATAGTTAGAAAGAACCTTGTTCTTTCTTTTAAAATTTGTAAAATGAAAAGGTATTTTTTTTTTAAATTTCCAAGTTTTTTTTCGAGTTTATTTAAAATAGGTTCAAAAAAAGAAGGACCTTTTCGGGGAGAACCAAAGGGAAATTCCGTTTCCATTCCCCAAACTGTTAAAAAACAAAAATCATCCTTTTGACCTTTCGTTTTCATTCGATCTCGATAAGAATACTTTAGTTTAGATCCATGCCAAGGTTTTAGACAGAAAGGAAATAGGATTTTTATCTGAATGCCATCTAGTAACCAATTTTGTGGAAATTCTCTTTCTGATAATTGAACACCATTATAGGTGCATTTAATATGTATTTCTCTATTCCATTCCTTTAAATCTTCAGACCATTCAGGAAATTGCAATAGTAGCATACGGCCAATATTTTTAGCTATTATTAATGAAGGTAATAGAATATATTTTCTAAGAGTCGATTGAGTTATTAACATTAAACCTCTTATTATTTGCGCAAATGGGATCGTATCCCAAGCTTCTGCTATTTCTATTCGTGCTTTCTCCTTTCTTTTGTTCTCTTCTTTTTTGTCCGTCTCTTTTTTTTTTTCCTCTTTTCTCTCTTCTTCTGTATAATCTGAAATTTGTAGTTCTACTTCTACTCCCTCTCTCATCCAGTTTCGAAAAATTAGTTTCATTAGTCCTGAG